TGTGGAAACGTTTCCTAAAAGGAAAAAGGTTTCCATTGTACTAAGCTAAGGACGGGAAGGAAGAAAGCGAGTGATCTGGTAATTCCTCATCCTCAAAGCAGTCCTTCCTGTAGTCTCAACAAATAAGTAATTATAGGAGTAAAGTGTTGATATAATTCGAAGAAGCAAACGACAATTTAATTTCAAGTTAATAAAGAAAAAAAGTAAAATAAGTATGTAATCTAAGGTACTTTTTTACATTTCTAGGATTAAACAAAAGGATTCGCAAATAAAAGTGCTAATGCCACAACCAGTCCATAAATTGTTAAAGCTTCCATAAAAGCTAGACTAAGCAATAAAGTACCTCGTATTTTACCCTCTGCTTCTGGTTGTCTCGCAATACCCTCTACAGCTTGGCCTGCAGCAGTACCTTGACCAACTCCGGGTCCAATAGAAGCAAGTCCTACAGCCAATCCAGCAGCAATAACGGAAGCGGCAGAAATCAGTGGATTCATGGTAAGTTCCTCGCACAAAAAAAAAAAAAAAATAAATGGTTAATGATACAATCAACCAATGAATTATTACTTAATTTTATCATTAAGTTTGATCATTAAGATCTATTGGGTCGGAGTAACTAAAAACTAATGATAATATTACTGAATCGTCAGAACTACTTCGATATCTCGTTTTTTGTTTCTACCCATGATGAAGTTTTTGTAAATCCATATACATATGGCTCTAGTTATTGCATTTCTTTCTTTCCAACCATTCTTTCATTCCATCCTTCGTTCTTTACTCTTCTATATCCTTGAGTTCATCTGTTTTTTCATCCAATCCACAATCACAAATGAAACAGAAGAAAGGACTTGACTTATCTTGTAATCCATCTAATCTAAATGCAGTAAACTGCAATCAAATCAATATATGCAATCATCAATATATGCAATGGATATCAATATGATCGATATCAACGATATCAATATATCAATATAACGATATCAATATGTATATCAATACATATATATATATTTTTTTTATTTATTTTGCTATATATATTGCTATCTATATATATTGCTATATATATATATTACATATATATAGCATATAGTTAGATATATATATAGTTAGTTAGTATATAGGTAAGGCATAAGGACTTCTATTTATATATAGATAGGACTATATAACTAGTGAATATCTAATATTACATATACATATTACATATACATTTCTTTCTTCCATAACGTAAACTGGCCACATTTTATATTGAATCGGATTATAGAATCATTCCTCGAAACCCACACAAAAAGTGGCTGGACTTATAAACATTACATACATCTAGTGTGACCTCCCCAACCCATCCTTTTTTTTTTACAATTCCGTAATATCGTTCATCTTCTCTCCTACGACTCTAGGTCATATATTCATACGTATTTATATCTATTATGTTCTCCAACCAAGCAGATTATCTTGAACCATGCATGAATTGGGATAAGCTAAAAAAAAAAGACTATTTTGAAAACTAGTCAATGATGACCCTCCATGGATTCACCTATATAAGCCGCGGCTAACGTTGCAAAAATAAGAGCTTGAATACCACTTGTAAATAATCCAAGAAACATGACAGGTATAGGAACTACTGAAGGGACTAAAGAAACAAGAACAACAACTACTAATTCATCAGCCAATATATTCCCGAAAAGTCGAAAACTAAGAGATAAGGGTTTTGTGAAATCTTCTAGGATGTTAATTGGTAAAAGTATTGGAGTTGGTTTGATGTATTTCTCGAAATAACCCAACCCTTTTTTGGTAAGACCTGCATAAAAATATGCCACTGACGTGGGTAAAGCTAAAGCAACAGTAGTATTTATATCATTCGTGGGCGCAGCTAACTCCCCATGAGGTAACTGTATGATTTTCCAAGGTAAAAGGGCACCTGACCAATTAGAAACAAAAATAAATAGGAACATAGTTCCAATAAAAGGAACCCAAGGTCCATATTCTTCTCCAATCTGGGTTTTGCTCAAGTCTCGAATAAATTCAAGGACATATTCAAAGAAATTCTGACCGTCGGTCGGAATGGTTTGTGGATTCCGAACAGCTATGATGGCTGAACCTAACAAGATAGCAATTACGACCCAAGAAGTGATAAGTACTTGGGCATGGATTTGTAAACCTCCTATTTGCCAATAGAAATGTTGGCCTACTTCTACACCCGATATATCGTATAACCCCTTGAGTGTTTTAATGTAACATGGTATAACATTCATATTGTCCTCTGATAGAAATTGAACTTCAAAAAAGGAATTAGTTTGATTCAACCATTTCTTTCTCAACTCACCAACTTGAATCATTAATCATATATTTAGGATACCAAGAAATCACATAACATCATAATATATATCAATATCCCCAGTTCTTTTTTTTTATCTATTTTTAAAAATTCAAAAAAAAGTAACCGATCCAATAAATCTATGGAGTTGCCCAATAATTAACATTAACTAATTTTATTATTCTTAATCTTAATCATAATCAACGATTTCTTATATAGCTAGAACGACCTTCACAAATTGCGGATACTAATTTGTTAAGAATCAATCGAATTGAAGCTATAGCGTCATCGTTGGCTGGAATCGAAATATCTGCAAGATCTGGGTCACAATTTGTATCGATTAAGCAAATCGTTGGAATCCCCAAAATGGCACATTCTCGAAGAGCCGTATATTCTTCTTGCTGATCAACGATGATCACAATATCAGGCAATCCCGTCATATATTTGATCCCACCGAGATATGTTTGCAAGGTAGATAATTTTCTCTTCAACATTGCTGCATCTCTTTTGGGGAGACGGTTGAGTTTCCCCATCTTTTCTTCTGCTCTTAAGTCCCTGAACTTATAAAGTCTCGTTTCCGTAGTGGACCAATTCGTTAACATACCACCGAGCCATTTTTGATTAATAAAATGAGACCGAGCCCTTATTGCAGCTGATGCTACTGAATCCGATGCTTTATTTTTGGTACCGACGATTAAGAAGTTTTTTCCCCTACTTGCTGCATCAAAAACTAAATCACAGGCTTCTGATAAAAAACGAGCAGTTCTAGCGAGATTTGTAATATGAATACCTTTACGCTTTGCAGAAATGTAAGGGGCCATTCTAGGATTCCATTTCTTAGTACCATGACCAAAATGAACTCCTGCTTCCATCATCTCTTCCAAATTGATGTTCCAATATCTTCTTGTCATTTTTTCCCACACTTCCTTTTTGTTTTTTCTTTTTCGTATTATTAACAAAGAGACGAGGTACCTTGAAATAAATAATTGTTCCGATGGAACCTTCTACCGGGGATTGACCATTGATACACGGCACAAACCATAATTTTTTTTAATTACTTATTTTATTTATTACCAAATCAATAATCAGACCAGTATAGTTAAAAGATAATTAAAGTGAAAATGAATCCGCTCTTAGGAATCATTAAATCGCATAAATGATTGTTCTGATGTCTCATGTAAATTTGTCTCATGGAAATTGTTTGTCGCGTAAGAACAAAATAATTCTCTATGGTGTAACAAAATATCTCTCATTTCCAACTCGAATAGATTTTTTCTTTTGATTTCCAAATAAATGTTTTTGTCTTGCCTTGAACGGTGCACAAATTTTTGGAATCCGGTACCAACAGGTATAATCCCCCCCAGAACAACGTTCTCTTTCAGGCCTTTCAACCAATCAATACGACCTCGTAGAGCAGCTTTTGCTAAAACTCGAGCGGTTTCTTGAAAACTTGCTTCGGATATGAAACTTTGAGTATTCAGAGACGCTCTTGTTATTCCCAATGAGATTGCCCGATAACAGATTGATTCGTCCAAAGCGCGCCCTGCTCGTTCTGCTCGCAACAATCCGATTAATTCTCCAGGTGAAAAAACATTAGACATTCCATCTTCTGAAACCAACACTTTTGATGTTACTTGACGTACAATAATCTCTATATGTCTATTATGGATCTGTACCCCCTGGGATCGATAAACCTTTTGGATCTTATTAACCAAAGAGATACGACTTTGGGCTATGGTTAGCTCAGCTCCAATCAAAAACCCCCAGGGGATCCCAAGAATTCTTGGTATACACTCGTTCCAACCTTCAACTCTCCTTTCGAGGTTCATCGATATTGAATCAATCGAACGCACTTCTAAGATTTGTTCTACTTTTGGAAGACCTTGCGTTATGTCACCAGATCTCGATTTTTCATATATAAATGTAACTAATGTATCTCCTTCGTAAAGGATTTTCCCATAATGACCATGAACAGTTGCTCCAGGAGTAGCCAAATAAGACTTAGCCGATCTTATAACTAAAAAGTCGACATTAACAATTAAAATTTGACCAGATTTTTTTACGTGTGGTTCGTATTTAAATAGACATACATTTTCACAAATAAATTGTCCAAGGCTAATTTTGATCGATGTCTCTTCACAATAATCATGATGGAGAAAGCACCAATTCAAATGGAATGGGTTCAAAACGATGTTACTGCATAGATCGGGATTATAAATCCTCCTATTTTCATCTATTAAACAGTATTTAAGTACTTGAAGTACTTGGAAAATCTGTTTCAAATTGTCAAGTAGCAAATATTTCTTTAACACGATCTGATTATGAGTTATTAAATGGTAAGATGAATAAAAATTCGATATTTTAGGTACAATAGCGCCTAAGGGACCTAAATAATCCCTAATTGGAATTAGGGGATCCGATTCTTTTGTCACATTGTTATATTTCGAACTATTGAATGGACCAATTCGAGAACAATTGGATGATGACAAAATTAGCAAAGATTGGCATTCCTTATTTCGATTCAACAACATACCAATAGTTCCTTGATGTTGGCTAAGTGATTGAATCTTCGCCTTGGAATAAAAAGGATTGATATTGGTGCAATCTAATCCATTATCGGGAATCAATCCGGAACTTGCCCTATCATACCTTTTTCCGGTATACGAAATAGTGGACTTGACTAACTCAATTC